ATTCTATGATAACTCTCAACAGCTTCCCCTCAATTTTTGTGCCTTTAGTGGGCTTAGTATTTCCGGCAATTGCAATGGCTTCTTTATCTCTTTATGTTCAAAAAAACAAGATTTTTTAGATACGATAAGGACAAATCTTATCTTTTTTTTTCAAGACTTACTTGGATCATAACACGTATATCTATTTAGTAGAATATGGTCTAACATGTGGCTTCCTTCGGGCATAAGCTCTTATGTATGTGTAAATATGATATATGGTTAAATGAATTATAACTATTTTCACGGGATCGGGGAGAATTTCTGAAATGTAAAGTCAATATATCTATATGTATTAGGAAATCATATGAATATGAAAAGGATGTTATTATTTTAGTTGGGATCTAAGAAATTCGATGAATTACCCCTAAAGGTTCACATCATAATAGTGCTGGTTGATGAGAGTTACTTCGGAAACAAAAAAAAATAAAATTTATTTTTGTTATTCTCCCAATTCCAATAAAATGCAACTAGGTCTAGTTATAGTATGAGTTGGCGATCAGAACGTATATGGATAGAACTTATAGCGGGGTCTCGAAAAACAAGTAATTTCTGCTGGGCCTTTATTCTTTTTTTAGGTTCATTAGGGTTTTTATTGGTTGGAACGTCCAGTTATTTTGGTAGGAATTTTATATCTTTATTTCCTTCTCAGCAAATAATTTTTTTTCCACAAGGGATCGTGATGTCTTTCTATGGGATCGCAGGTCTTTTTATTAGCTCCTATTTGTGGTGTACAATTTCGTGGAATGTAGGTAGTGGTTATGATCGATTCGATATAAAAGAGGGCATAGTGTGTATTTTTCGTTGGGGATTCCCTGGAAAAAATCGTCGCATATTCCTCCGATTCCTTATGAAAGACATTCAGTCCATCAGAATAGAAATTAAAGAGGGTATTTATGCTCGGCGTGTCCTTTATATGGAAATCAAAGGCCAGGGGGCCATTCCCTTGACTCGTACTGATGAGAATTTGACTCCACGAGAGATTGAGCAAAAAGCTGCTGAATTGGCCTATTTCTTGCGTGTACCAATTGAAGTATTTTGAAAAAAGGAACTGAAGAATGAATACTTTGCAAGAGAGAAAAAACTCAAGAATCCTCTTTTTTTTCTATAGCATAACTTAGAACGCTTATTCGAGCCAAAGAAAACGTATACGAAACAATTCGAAAATCTAAAACTAAATTGTTTGTGTCCACCATTTTTTTTTTTTTTTTGAAATATTTTTTATTTTGATAGAACGGGAGTTCTTTCGTCTCAAAATCCGACTACTATTAATTTGAAGTGGGCTCTTTTTTATTCTATTTCTGTATTCTTTCTAAATTCAAGGACTAACCACTGTACTGAATCACAAATAAAAACCCGGAAATAGATTCATGGGCTCGATGACTTGTAAGAGAACTTATGCTTGATAGAAATATTAGTATCGTATATAGTCGACGAATGAGGTGCGTTCATTAAAAAAAAAAATCACAGACGAAAAAATGGAAAAAAAGAAAGTATTCATTTTCCTTCTATATCTTGCATCTATAGTATTTTTGCCTTGGTGGATCTCTCTCTCATTTAATAAAAGTCTGGAATCTTTGGTTACTAATTGGTGGAATACTAGGCAATCCGAAATTTTTTTGAATGATATTCAAGAAAAGAGTACTCTAAAAAAATTCATAGACTTAGAGGAACTCCTACGTTTGGACGAAATGATAAAGGAATACCCGGAAACACATTTACAAAGTCTTCGCATCGAAATCTACAAAGAAACGATCGAATTGATCAAGATGCACAACGAGGATCGCATCCATACAATTTTACACTTCTCGACAAATATAATCTGTTTCGTTATTCTAAGTGGTTATTCTATTCTAGGTAATGAAGAACTTGTTATTCTTAACTCTTGGGTTCAAGAATTCCTATATAACTTAAGCGACACAATAAAAGCTTTTTCTATTCTTTTATTAACTGATTTATGTATAGGATTCCATTCGCCCCACGGTTGGGAATTAATGATTGGCTCTGTCTACAAAGATTTTGGATTTGCTCATAATGATCAAATTATATCCGGTCTTGTTTCTACCTTTCCAGTCATTTTAGATACAATTTTTAAATATTGGATCTTTCGTTATTTAAATCGTGTATCTCCTTCACTTGTAGTGATTTATCATTCAATGAATGACTGAAAAATGATCGAACGATCCAATTATATTATTTGTTACTTTGTACATAAGCAAAACATTAAAAATTTTACTTATTCTTTCTACCCATCCAAGGGATTCCTCCAATATTCCAGTAAAATTATTTAAGTAAATAGCAAAATTATAGATAGGGAACTATACTAGCGACCTACCTAATTTTATTGTAGAAATTTTCGGGATCAATGATTGGACCATGCAAACTAAAAATACCTTTTCTTGGATAAAGAAAGAGATTACTCGATCCATTTCCATATCGCTCATGATATATATAATAACCCAGG